CATTCCTAAAGCTAACATCATATAACCCAATTGAGACATTGTCGAATAGGCTAAACCCCTCTTAATGTCTTTTTGAGCAAGAGCTAAAGTAGCTCCTAATAATACTGTGATTATACCTATCAACGAGATCAAATTCATTATATAAGGTATAACTAGAAAAAGAGGAAGAAGGCGAGCTACAAGAAAAATCCCCGCTGCTACCATAGTAGCAGCATGTATAAGAGCCGAAATAGGAGTAGGGCCTTCCATCGCATCAGGTAACCATACATGAAGGGGAAATTGTGCAGATTTCGCAACGGCACCGGAAAATAATAGAGTAGCACACAAAGTCACAAATGGAAAATTTACTTCATTATTATAAATCAAGTTATTGAATATTTCGAATAAATCCCGAAATTCAAAACTACCTGTTATCCAATAAAAACCTAAAATTCCTAATAATAAACCAAAATCCCCTACACGATTTGTTACAAACGCCTTTTGACAAGCATTTGTGGCAAGAGGTCTTGTGAACCAAAACCCTATTAATAGATAAGAACACACTCCAACCAATTCCCAAAAAATATAAATTTGTATCAAATTCGAACTAGTAACTAGTCCCAACATCGAAGTACTGAAAAAACTCATATAAGAAAAAAATCTCAAGTATCCTTGATCGTGAGCCATATAATTATCACTATAAATAAGAACCATAATTCCAACAGTAGTGATTAACATTGACATAATAGAAGCAAGTGGATCGATCAAATAACCAAATTCTAAAGAAAAATCATTATCGAGAGTCCAAGACCATACATATTGATAGATAGAATTGCTATTTATTTGATGAATAGAAAGATGAGTTGAAAAAACCATGACTATACTTAACAATAAAATACTTAGAAAAGCCCACATACGACGAAGATTTTTTGTTCCTGTCGGAAAAAGAAGAAGTCCCACTCCTATTAGCATAGGAACTGGAAGTGGAACGAAAGGTATGATCCACGCATATTGATATGTCTGTTCCATAAAAAAGTTTTTTAATTCTTAATTAATATTAATTTTTCCGATTTACCGGATCTTACCTCTTTTAAAAGGAGTCAATAAAAAAATCAAGATATGCACTAACATAAATAGAATTTTAGAATTTTTCTTTCTTTTTAGTTATTCTTTCTGAGTTTCTGCTAAATAGTTCAAATAGTCAAATAAAGAAGTTACAACTGGTCAAATCATAGGAAAGAAAGGGATTAATGACTAGTCTCCTTCGAATTTTAAAATTCGAATCAAAAGTAAAATTAAGGCTATTTTTTTGAGTTTGACAAGTTAATAAAAAAAATTTAATAAAGTTTATGTTTTTATTAAACATAAAAATTAAACAACCAAAAAGGTTGGGTTCTCACCTTTTTCAAGGTATTTTCATTTTTTTCCATGTAAATAAAATTATAGAACGACAAAAGTAAAGAGAGACCAAAGTAAGTTCGTATTCTTTATTTTAATTGTATTAAGTTTAACGAATTCCATTTCTATGGCATAACGGATTTGATAAATATCGATTTGAATCGGAAAGAATTTGAACGAAAGATACCAATCAATACAAACCTTTTGACGGATATTTTATGGAATGGAAAAAGCAACTAAAAAAAAGAATATTATTATTTTATCTATTTTGAATAATATTTTATGTTATTTTCCCATATCTTTCACCGATGTTATCTATTCTTTTAGATTTTTTTTTAAGATTATCTAGACAAAAATGCATAATGAATTAGGAAAGCGAAGACTTTTTTGAACAATAGATGTCTTTCACATCCAAGCTATACCAATGAGTAATCTCTTAATTTTTATTTAAATGGCAGTTCCAAAAAAACGTACTTCTGCATCAAAAAAGCGTATTCGAAAAAATTTTTGGAAAAGGAAGGGTTATTGGGCAGCGTTAAAAGCCTTTGCCTTGGGTAAATCTCTTTCTACCGGGAATTCAAAAAGTTTTTTTATGCAACAAACAAATAAAATAAGTAATAAAACATAAAACGTTGGAATACTCTCAACCGACTTGACGAAAAAATTGATTCATTTCGAAAAGCAAATTTGCATTCTTTCATTCTCCGTCCCTGTTGAGTTAATCAATATGAAATAGAATTCGCTTCGCTCTTAGAATATTCGAATAAGAATTCTTCTGTTTACCTTACCGAATTCAAAAAAAAAAAGACTTTCTTTTTGTTGACAAAAAATATAAGATACTTCATTTTTTTTTAGTAGATTTTCTCATTTCCAAGGTGGGGAGTATTTTTTCCCCATCAACCTATTTCTTCCAATAATATAAGGTTTTCTTTTTTCTATATATATATATCCACTTTTTTCTCTAGATCTATAGAATCTATAGAAGAGCGGGTAGAAAATCTTTTGTTTGGAACATCCTTGAAATAATTTTTTTGGGGGGGAGTTATATCTCTTCATTCATAGTAGGACTATTTGGTTTTACAAGAGTTCAAGCGAAGGAGAGTATAAAATACACAAAAATAAA